TTTAGTTAAAAGTTTTCTTAGAATCCAATCCAACCTTTCCCTTTAAGGAATTTAATTGGTTAGCATAATATCTAATAAATAGAAAATCGAATAGTAGATAATCTGTTATGAAAGAAAGAAAACATTCTTTGAAGAATCAAGATTCGTAACCAATCCTTGCCTTATTTGTTGGATTAGGTCTAACTTTCTTGACTAAACTGCAAGAGTGGAACTTTACGAGATGAAATAGGGAAAGACAGAAGATAAAACTTAAAAGGATAATTGAAGTGACTCGTCTTCGAATCAACTTTGGTTGGGGGTTCGAAAAAGGAATAAAAATAAAGTAAATTCAAGGAGGAGCTTTCCTTTTTTTAAGGGGCCCCTCGGGGGGTCGTGGAATGCTTTTCTTCTCCTCTTATTCCATATGGAATACAATCAGTTAAAATAAGAAGGAATAGGGGAATATTCGACCGTTTCAATTCTTTATTTATCTTTTATTCCAAAATTCTCCCGAAAATCCAATTTCATTTTTCAATGGGGTTAGATGATCTAGTTCTTAATATTATTACTTTACTCAACTGACAGATTCCACAACAAATCTCTTGATTCGGAATTAGGGACTCATGTCGCATCTGATGAATCGATTCTCTTTTACACTTCTGTATCTCACTCGATCTTGTTTTTTAGTATTATCTAAAATAACCGATGAATTCTGAATTTTCCATAACTTAGGTAAGTGCTTTACCAACATATGTAGTGTAGTAAAAAAATAAATGGAATTTAACCCTTTCATGCTTACTATAACTAGTTATTTCGGTTTTCTACTGGCTGCTTTAACTATAACCCCAGCTCTATTTATTGGTTTGAACAAGATACGTCTTATTTGAAATGAATTGAATGAATAAGTCAGAAAAGAAAAATCTTTCTTTTGGATTCCTGGTATTCTACGACTCTTTTCCACACTAATTACCAATTCTTTTCTTGGTCATTGAGATTCGTGGATAATTTAGACTACTATTTAGGGATAGATCGTACCTCTTTTTTTTTATCCCCTCGAACAAATCGAAATGATTGAAGTTTTTCTATTTGGAATCGTCTTAGGCCTAATTCCTATTACTTTAGCGGGATTATTCGTGACTGCGTATTTGCAATACAGGCGTGGGGATCAGTTGGATCTTTGATTGAGTAATATTTCTTTTTTGATTGACCTCCTCCAGACCAGAGAGGAGGTCAAATTGGAGTTGCAATTCAACTTTGTTTTGTTAAGTTATTTTACTCTGCTTCGACATAAGATAGATGGAATCACGCTCTGTAGGATTTGAACCTACGACATCGGGTTTTGGAGACCCGCGTTCTACCGAACTGAACTAAGAGCGCTTTCATTCAAAAAGAAAACCCTTTTCTACTCCTAACGTGTCTCACGTACGTATAGTATCCACAAATTCAAGTTATACCCACTTTAATTGATCTCCTCGCTACTGCCCATAAAGAAGAAAGAAGTAATAGGTAGGGATGACAGGATTTGAACCTGTGACATTTTGTACCCAAAACAAACGCGCTACCAAGCTGCGCTACATCCCTTTTCCAAATTGTTGTACAATGGCATTGTACACAATTCCTGTCTTGTTTTCCACATCGTAATTTTCTTCTCTTTCTCTATCTATATAGAACCTTCTTGTCATTTCTTCTTTTTGGTCTCATATAATCAAGTCAAGGAATGGTATACATCTAAAATCGAATCTAATTTCACCTATAAAAGAAAGATTACTATTCCTTGGTAATGTATAGGAAGAAGAGGTCATCTTTTTCTTTTTTAGGGATAGGAAAATCTCGTCTATACGGTTCATTCTATATAGAATATTGATTTTGTTTTTTTAGTTAGGAATTTCGCATAAACAAAAGAAATACAAAAGATCTTGGGCAAGAGTATCTGATCATATATGTATTCCAATAAGGAAGGAGGATTTTCAATGCGGGATATAAAAACATATCTCTCTGTAGCACCCGTGCTAAGTACTCTATGGTTTGGGGCTTTAGCAGGTTTATTGATAGAAATTAATCGTTTATTCCCAGATGCTTTGTCATTCCCTTTTTTTTAATTCTAGTTATTGCTATGCGAGGAATTCTTCGTGACATGACGAAAATTTTCCCTTTTTCAATCCTTTTTTTTTTAGTATAGGAAGGAAAAAGAAAGAAAAGATGGATTGGGTTGAACCTCAGAGTCATGAAAAATTCGGTAAATCCCATTTTGGAAAACAGAAATTCAATTAAAAGCGGTATCCAAGCTAAGTCAGGCCTCAGAAATCAGAGCATAGAAAGAGGCTGGGCTGGCTACTTAAATGAAAGGATTTCGAAGCAAAATCCTTGCTAATTCGACAAGGATTGTATTCTTTAATTATTTCTCCATTTTTTATTACTTAATTTAAGAATTTCCAAAATTTTTTATTCTAATGGATTTTATTCTTCTTCTTCGGATTCAAAATAGAAGAATAAAAGAATAAGTAGAAGAATTAAGTTAAGTCAATCCAAAAAAGAAAGGAGGTTCATGGCCAAGGGGAAAGATGTTAGAATCAGACTTATTTTGGAATGTATCAGTTGTGTTCGAAAAGGTGCCAATAAGGAATCGACGGGGATTTCTAGATATAGTACTCAAAAGAATCGCCACAATACACCTGGACAATTAGAATTCAAAAAATTTTGTCGTTATTGTCGCAAGCATACGACTCATGGCGAAATAAAAAAATAGGAGCATCGTGTGTTCGATCTTTCCAAAGAACAGATTTAATATATAGAACATAGATAGAATACAAAATACAAATCAACTCATTTGATTTCAGGTAGATATTATTTCATATGTATAGAGGGTATTCATATACTATATATGAATCAAATAATATATGGACCAAAGAAAGACTACTTCTTCTGGATCCAAAATTAATAAAATAAAGAAATCCATTTTTTTTCCAATTTTTTAATAAAGAATAAATCATGTATACATCTAAACAACCTTTTCATAAATCTAAGCAACCCTTTCGTAAATCCAAGCAAACTTTTCAAAAATCCAAGCAAACTTTTCGTAAGTCCAAGCAAACTTTTCGTAAATCCAAACAACCTTTTCGTAAATCCAAACAACCTTTTCGTAGGCGTCCTCGGATTGGCCCGGGGGATCCAATTGATTATAGAAACATGAGTTTAATTAATCGATTTATTAGTGAACAAGGAAAAATATTATCGAGACGAATAAATAGATTAACCTTGAAACAACAACGATTAATTACTCTTGCTATAAAACAGGCTCGTATTTTATCTTTCTTACCATTTCGTAACTATGAGAATGAGAAGCAATTTCAAGCCCAGTCAATTTCAATAATTACTGGTCCTAGACCCAGAAAAAATAGACATATTCCTCAATTAACGCAAAAGTTCAATTCCAATCGAAACTTAAGAAACTCCAACCAGAATTTAAGAAACAACAATCGGAACTTAAGTTCCGATTGTTGATGTTTTATTCGAAAGGGCCAGACCTATATATAAGGAAAGTAATCCAGTTTTGATTCTTGTGTTTGTTATAAGAAAGAAAAATGGGGAAGAATAAATAGTTTTTTTATTTATTGCAACATGCTCGTTGATTCTTACCACTTAATCTTAATTTATTGTATCTTCCCGGAGTTCCCTCTCCGGGAATTCGGTTTTAATTATTCCTGTATATTACTTTTTTATCCATTTAATTGATGATCTTTATTTTATTGGAAATCGTGTAAAGATTATTTGGATTTGATACAGCTACTTGTGCAAGCATTTTACGATTAAGAATCAATTCCTTCTTGTACAGATTGTGTATTAATTTACTATAACTATTGAATACTTTATATATCCGCGTTGCTGCGTTTATCCGAGTGATCCACAAACGACGAAAATCCCTCTTTTGCCTGCCTCTATCTCGATGAGAGGAAACAAAAGCTCTTCTTACTTGTTGAGTAATCATTCGATTAAGTCTTAAATGAGCCCCTCTAAAGTTTGAGGCAAATGAACGCATTTTTGTTCGTCGTCTCCGAGCTATATATCCTCGCGGAACTCTGGTCATTGAATCAAATTAACCTTAATGAATAACTAATGATTTCTCTTCTTTTAGCCATCCTTTTTCCCATTAATAACAAAACGAATTATTCCGATATATAAAATATTAATTCCAATGGCTTTTGCTACTGTAACCTTCCCAACCACGATTTTTTATTCTATTCCCTTCAGTTATTTCGCATAGAAATAACAAATTCTAACGATACTCAAAAAAATAGTGGGTTCCATCGTTTCTATGGTTCCCTTTTAAACGGTGAGGCCCTCTCTATACACCGGAGCCCTTTCTTTCATTTCATCAAAAGGTATTGTGAACTTGTATAGTTCACATTCTTTGGCTCTACCTATCCATTATAGAGTAAATAGCTCTTTTCACAATAAGAGTTATCCATACAGTGACGGCATTTAATTATGAAAGTTGGCTAAGTAGCTGACCCTGTTAGTCCGTTCTTTTAAGATAAAGGAGCATAAGCCTTTTTCTTTTTATTACTATTTCCTCCGCTTAATGGATAACCATTCTCTACCAATGGGGGAATTGCTTCTTATTTCCAATTTAGATGATTGGATTTGCACCAAAGGAAACCAGAAATTCCATATTACCATAGAAATCTAGGATAGAGCTTCTCTATCCTATTCATTGGTACCGATCATGGATACTTCCAAAATTGTCTTATTTGTTTGAACTCATGATCTGAACGAGTCACACATACACCCTAGCACATGTTCCTCGACGCTGAGGACATCCCTTAAGCGCGGCCGATTTTCTAGCATTTCGTATTGGCTGTCTTGCGTTTCTAATAAGTTGTTTAACCGTTGGCATGTCGTATGTATATAGAAAAAAAGGATTGGTTTAGATCGATCTTAACCTGATGATTGATCATCATGAAGTATTTCTATTTTCTATTAAATCGCAGAAAACCTGAATTTAGGTTTGAAATAAATTTACAAGAAATGCGACCACTACCAATCCTTAAACATTTCTGGAAACCACACTGGATCAGTATCGCAGTGCTCGTCAATCATTTCATCCCCTACAATATCGACAAGTCCATAAGCTTTGGCTTCGTCTGCTGACATAAAAACATCCCTTTCCATGTCTTCGGATACAACCCAAAAAGGCTTGCCTGTTCTTAGTGCATAAACCCTTGTGATCATTTCGCGAACTTTGTGTAACTCCTCCACTTCTAGGAAAAATTCTGGTGTCCTTGCCCGATAATAAGCACTAGCAGGTTGGTGAAGCATAATCCTCGCGTGAGGGAATGCTATACGCTTGGTGGGTTCTCCTCCAAGCAGAATGAAGGATGCCATGGACGCAGCTATTCCGAGGCATATTGTATATATATCTGGTGTCACCGTTTGCATCGTATCAAAAATTGCCATTCCTGAGATTAGCCACCCGCCTGGGGAGTTTATAAACAAAAAAATATCGCTAATTCCATCTTCTATACTGAGATATACCATGAGACCTGTAATATGATTCGTGATCTCGCAACGAATCTCTTGACCTAAAAAAAGTGTCCTTTCTCGATACATAACATTGTATAAGTCAACCCAAGTCGCTTCTTCATCTCCGGGAATCCGGTAAGGTACTTTTGGAACACCAATGGGCATATTAGATTAATATTATTAAATTTAAGTAAGAAAACTATACTTTAATATGGAAACGTAAGAATGGAAGAGAAAGAAAGAATCCGCAGTTTATTGTCTTTTTTTTTTTTCTTATTCTATATGAATACTATGGATTCTATTAATACGTAGATTGAAATAATACATAGATTGAAAGGTTATATCTATAAGGAAGGTAAGACAGATTGAATAAAGAAAAAAGAATCGGTGATTGGAATGATAAACAAAGAGGGATAGGGATCTATTCTTCGTTTTTTTTCCAAATAGGCCAAGCTACCCATTGCATATTGGCACTTATCGAGTATAGAATAGATCTGCTTCTCTTTCTTCTTACGAACAGAATTGGCTTCTTATTTTTAATGGAATGAAATAAATATTCACGCTTTCTGACACAGAATCCCCTAAAGGGGTTAGGTACATAGGATATGGATAGTCTTTTCCAATGCGATAAAATAAAGCGACATCGTGTCTATTTTTCTTTGCTAAAGGGGTATTTCCATGGGTTTGCCTTGGTATCGTGTTCATACTGTTGTATTGAATGATCCGGGTCGATTGCTTTCGGTGCATATAATGCACACAGCTCTAGTTTCTGGTTGGGCCGGCTCGATGGCTTTATACGAATTAGCGGTTTTTGATCCCTCTGATCCTGTTCTGGATCCAATGTGGAGACAAGGTATGTTCGTCATTCCCTTCATGACTCGTTTAGGAATAACCAATTCGTGGGGTGGTTGGAGTATTTCAGGAGGAACTGTAACGAATCCGGGTATTTGGAGTTATGAAGGTGTGGCAGGTGCGCATATTGTGTTTTCTGGCTTGTGTTTCTTGGCAGCTATCTGGCATTGGGTATATTGGGACCTAGAAATATTCTGTGATGAGCGGACGGGAAAACCCTCTTTGGATTTGCCCAAGATTTTTGGAATTCATTTATTTCTTGCAGGGGTGGCTTGCTTTGGCTTTGGCGCATTTCATGTAACGGGTTTGTATGGTCCTGGGATATGGGTGTCCGATCCTTATGGACTAACTGGAAAAGTACAAGCTGTAAATCCAGCGTGGGGTGTAGAAGGTTTTGATCCTTTTGTTCCGGGGGGAATAGCTTCTCATCATATTGCTGCGGGTACATTGGGCATATTAGCGGGCCTATTCCATCTTAGTGTCCGTCCGCCTCAACGTCTATACAAAGGATTACGTATGGGCAATATTGAAACTGTACTTTCCAGTAGTATCGCTGCTGTTTTTTTTGCAGCTTTCATAGTTGCCGGAACTATGTGGTATGGGTCAGCAACTACCCCAATCGAATTATTTGGGCCTACTCGTTATCAGTGGGATCAGGGATACTTTCAGCAAGAAATATATCGAAGAGTTAGCGATGGGTTAGCCGAAAATCTTAGTTTATCAGAAGCTTGGTCTAAAATTCCCGAAAAATTAGCCTTTTATGATTATATTGGTAATAATCCGGCAAAGGGGGGATTATTCAGAGCAGGCTCAATGGACAATGGGGATGGAATAGCTGTTGGATGGTTAGGACATCCCGTCTTTAGAGATAAAGAAGGGCGCGAGCTTTTTGTACGCCGTATGCCTACTTTTTTTGAAACATTTCCGGTTGTTTTGGTAGATGAAGAGGGAATTGTGAGAGCGGACGTTCCTTTTAGAAGAGCAGAATCCAAATATAGTGTTGAACAAGTAGGCGTAACGGTGGAGTTCTATGGTGGCGAACTTAATGGAGTAAGTTATTCTGATCCTGCTACTGTAAAAAAATATGCGAGGCGTTCCCAATTAGGGGAAATTTTTGAATTAGATCGGGCTACTCTGAAATCGGATGGTGTTTTTCGCAGCAGTCCAAGGGGTTGGTTCACTTTTGGTCATGCTACCTTTGCTTTGCTCTTCTTTTTCGGACACATTTGGCATGGCGCTAGAACCTTGTTCCGAGATGTTTTTGCTGGTATTGATCCAGACTTGGATGCTCAAGTGGAATTTGGAACATTCCAAAAAGTTGGAGATCCAACTACAAGGAGACAGGCAGTCTGATACCACATTGCTATGGTATCTTTCATCTCTCTTTTTTGATTTGACATGGGAAACATCTCCCATCCTTTCTTTGACTCTTTTTCTTTCTTTATATGGGAAATGATCCCAAATGACAAATGAATAGGTGTGGAAGTTATAATTGTAAATAAACCACGATCGAATCTATGGAAGCATTGGTTTATACGTTCCTTTTAGTTTCGACTTTAGGGATAATTTTTTTCGCTATCTTCTTCCGAGAACCACCTAAGGTTCCGACTAAAAAAATGAAATAATTTCATTGAAGTAAGAAGTCTCCCCATCTGGGAGACTTCTTACTTCAATTAGTCCCCGTGTTCTTCGAATGGATCTCTTAATTGTTGAGAGGGTTGCCCAAACGCGGTATATAAGGCATACCCAGTAAAGCTTACAAGTAAACCAGATATGGAGATGGCGACTAAAGTTGCTGTTTCCATTTTTATAGAATTTCAAGATTACAATGGATCTACGAAAAGATCGTGTATTTACAACTACAACGGAATAGTATACAAAGTCAACACCAATGATTAAATAGAATTTATGGCTACACAAACCGTTGAAGATAGTTCTAGACCTGGGCCAAGACGAACTCGCGCAGGTAGTTTATTGAAACCCTTGAATTCGGAATATGGGAAAGTAGCTCCGGGTTGGGGGACTACTCCTTTTATGGGGGTCGCAATGGCTTTATTCGCGATATTCCTATCTATCATTTTAGAAATTTATAATTCTTCTGTTTTACTGGACGGAATTTTAATGAATTAGGTTTCTACTAACTAAAACTACGAAGTCATAGTTTTTCCATCCAAAAAAGCCTTTCTACTTTAAGCTCTACATTTCTAGACATTCTGGTAGTTCGACCGTGGAATTTTTTTGTTTCGGTATCTCTGGAATATGAGTGTGTGACTTGTTAGAATTGATCCTATTGATAATACATAGAAAGGGCCTGTTATCTCTATCAAGATGATTCTAATTCGTCGGATATTTATTATTTATTCTAGTATCTGGAACACGAAATAGATAGAGTGGATCAAGAAAAAAAAATGGAACTATGATTCATACTCACTATTCAGACCTCGCAACCAGACTGAAAAAAATTCAAGTAGTTTTTAATAAAAAAAGAAAATGTCTTCCTTCCAAATTTGTTTGCCCAAAAGACAACTTTTTTTTTCTCTTGATTTTGTCGAGTTATTACACCGATTCAATAAATGATCATCAAGCGGTTCTTATTCGAAGAACCCTTGCCTTTTGTTTAGCTTGAGACTCAATCATCGTGGCTCTAGTATGAATCTAAGGTTTTAATTGAACTGATTCATAGGATCGCAACAAGATAATTTCTATCAGAAAACTACTAGAATTTTTGCTTTATTTATTTACTAGTAAAACAAAACAAGAGTAAATCCGCATTACGCAAAAAAAAAAAAAAGAAATCCAAAATAGGGAAGAGAAAAGTCAAGAGGCCTCTAATGACCAACATAAGGCAAAGAAAGGAAGACAGATGAGCCAACTTGAGATTTTTTGGCATTATCATCACAAAGAATAAATTCTGGATTTTTCTTATTTCATATCTTCAAGGCAAATCGACCCAATCCAGTGGCTGATGAAGTTTTGAACCCTTTTTTTTCTAATATCCGTTGAAAATTTGTGTGTTTCTGCTTGAGCCGTACGAGATGAAATTTTCATATACGGTTCTCGGAGGGGGACTCGGGTTAGTTACCTATCTCAATAAAGTATATGATTGGTTTGAGGAACGTCTTGAGATTCAGGCAATTGCGGATGATATAACTAGTAAATATGTTCCTCCTCATGTCAACATATTTTATTGTTTAGGGGGAATTACACTTACTTGTTTTCTAGTACAAGTCGCTACAGGTTTTGCTATGACTTTTTACTACCGCCCAACCGTTACAGAGGCTTTTTCCTCGGTTCAATACATAATGACCGAGGCCAACTTTGGTTGGTTAATCCGATCAGTTCATCGATGGTCAGCAAGTATGATGGTTCTAATGATGATCCTGCACGTATTTCGTGTGTATCTCACAGGTGGATTTAAAAAACCCCGCGAATTAACTTGGGTCACAGGTGTGGTTTTGGCTGTATTGACTGCATCGTTTGGTGTAACTGGTTATTCTTTGCCTTGGGATCAAATTGGTTATTGGGCAGTCAAAATTGTGACAGGTGTACCTGAAGCGATTCCGGTAATAGGATCGCCTTTAGTGGAGTTATTGCGTGGAAGTGCTAGTGTGGGCCAATCCACTTTGACTCGTTTTTATAGTTTACATACTTTTGTACTGCCTCTGCTTACCGCCGTATTTATGTTAATGCACTTTCCAATGATACGTAAGCAAGGTATTTCGGGTCCTTTATAGGGAAGGCATATCATAGAGAAAGATAATTCTAATTCTCATATATCATATCGGGTAGGTTGTGGTATTTCATTGCTACAAACATGGGTTATTGTAAAATAAGACATGTCATTTGGATACTTTTCTTCAACTCCGAAGTATTTTGATACAAATAGTTGAAGTTAATTTTACGAAAGAAAATAAGGCGGATTATGGGAGTGTGTGACTTGAATTATTGATTTGGCCATGCAGATAAAGAATTGGATCTGCCACATTAGAATTCACAACCAAAGGTGTCTCCGCATCCAATCAACACGTAAGTCCCCTATCTAGGAAGGATAGGCTGGTTCACTTGAGGAGAATATTTTCTATGATCATACCCCGACCATGTCATCCATGAACAGGCTCCGTAAGATCCCATAGAGTAGAAATGGAATAAGTCATATCACATGATCTAATTCTCTATTTATTACACTTACTTTTTTATTATAGTATGGAAATGCATTCATTTTCTTTGCATCGATTGCGATCCGCAATACTATCGGAGTAAAAGAAGGTATCTAAGGAAGAACGTAGGCTAGACTTTTGGATTTTTTATTAGTAACAAGTAAATACTTTGTTTGGACGTAAGAAATTTGCGATATTGAGGGGATAAACACCAACTAATCAAGAGACATGAGACAATCCACAAAGCAATTGATCATGATCAAATTTGCAAGCCCACTTGGATATTGAGCATTTACCCATAAGAATAGGATTCTTTTCAATGAGTAGTTGTAGGTGCAACTTCGGAAAAGAGAATCTGATAAAGCTTTTCTTACCTAGAGTCATTGAGTCATTATATACCTTATTCTATTATGGATCTTCCACGGTCTTTTTTCTTTCATTCTTGCTCGAGCCGGATGATGAAAAATTCTCATGTCCGGTTCCTTTGGGGGATGGATCCTAAAGAATTCACCTATCCCAATAACAAAGAAACCTGACTTAAATGATCCTGTATTAAGAGCAAAATTAGCTAAAGGGATGGGACATAATTATTACGGGGAACCCGCGTGGCCCAACGATCTTTTATATATTTTTCCAGTAGTAATTCTAGGTACTATTGCATGTAATGTAGGTTTAGCAGTTCTTGAGCCGTCAATGATTGGTGAACCGGCGGATCCGTTTGCAACTCCTCTGGAAATATTACCCGAGTGGTACTTCTTTCCCGTGTTTCAAATACTCCGTACAGTACCCAATAAGTTATTGGGCGTTCTCTTAATGGTTTCTGTGCCAACGGGCTTATTGACAGTACCCTTTCTAGAGAATGTCAATAAATTCCAAAATCCATTTCGTCGCCCAGTAGCTACGACAGTCTTTTTAATCGGTACTGCGGTAGCTCTTTGGTTAGGTATTGGAGCAACATTACCCATTGAAAAATCCTTAACTTTAGGTCTTTTTTAGGGATTTTTCAGGTTGATTCATTCAACCGTGAAGTACCGTGCATAGGTATCTAGGAAATAGTTACTTCCAAGTGAATCTTCCCTAGATACCTAAAATCCATTTTATTATGATCCATTTCGCGAAAATATAGATTGTGCCAAAGATGCAAAATTGTTTTCTTTTTTTTTATTCTAACTCGAAAAGGAAGAAGAGGAAAAAATTGCAATGGATTTAAAACGAGAACTTATTCTTAGGTAAATCAATTGGGAGATGCTTCTCTAGAGTGTCCCATATCTGTTTTCCATCTTCCATACGAAAACTGTCAATTCTCATAAGATCTTCTTCAGTCTTACTCAAAAGGTCCAATAGTGTATGTATATTGGCCCTTTTGAGACAATTATACGTTCTAGAAGGCAATTCTAATTGATCAATAAAAATACAATTCAATGGAATTCCTTTTTTGTTTTTCTTTAGATTAGTTAATTTTTTTTGAAAGGTTAAAAGGGGTGGAGTAAACCTGTTTTTATTTTCTTCGAAACTAGTGCCCTCTTCCTCCGCGTGTAGAAAAGGAAGAAATAAATCAATCAAATTACGAGAAGCCTCATAAAGCGCTTCCTTAGGGGTTAAACTTCCATTCGTCCATATTTCTAGAAAAAGTATCTCGTGTTTTTCATTTCCATTCCCACAATAAAAAATACTATAATTCACATTTCGAACAGGCATGGATACAGCATCTATGGGATAACTTCCATCTTGAGAGTTCTTTCTGAGTTCCGTGTGATATCCGCGATCTCTCTTGATCTGTAACTCAATACAGAAATCAATGGGCTCTGTCAAGTTAGCTATAGGTTGTGCCATATCAACGATCTCTACGGAAGGGGGTAAGATGATATCTTGAGCAGTTATGTATCTAGGACCTTTGACACAAATTGATGCGTCTCTAACTCCATAGAGATTACTTCTCAATACAATTTCTTTCAAATTTAGTAAAATTTCTTGTACGGATTCTTCAATACCTGCTATTGTAGAATATTCGTGTGGCACGCTCCCAAATTTTGCACGTGTGATACATGTTCCTTCTATTTCTCCAAGTAAAGCTCTTCGCAAGGCAATACCGACGGTATCCGCTTGACCTTTTCTAAGCGGGGACAAAATGAAACGACCATAATAAAGACGCTTACTATCTACTCTTGATTCAACACACTTCCACTGTAGTGTTTGAGTGGATCCTGCTACCTCCTCTCGAACCATAATAGACTAGTATTATTATTTGATCATTGAATCGTTTATTTCTCTTGAAAGCGGTTTAATTCTTTTACAGACGTCTTTTTTTAGGAGGTCGACATCCATTATGCGGCATAGGTGTTACATCGCGTATACAACTTAATCGTACACCACTTTTAGCAATGGCTCGTAATGCGGCATCTCTTCCACTACCAGCACCCTTTACCATAACTTCTGCTCGTTGCAAACCCACTGTACGAATAGCATCTACTGCTGTTCTTTGACCAGCATAGGGTGATGCTTTTCTTGAGCTTTTGAATCCACAAGTACCCGCGGAGGACCAGAAAACCACCCGACCCTGCGGGTCTGTAACAGTTATAATGGTATTGTTGAAACTAGCTTGAACATGAATAACTCCTTTTGTTATTCTACGTGCACTCTTCCGTAAACTAAAACGCGCATTCCTACGCAAACCAATACGCACTTTCCTACGTGAACCAATTTTTGGTATAGCTTTTGTCATATTTTATTATCTCATAAATATGAGTTAGAAATAACAAAAAGAAAAAAAGATACAAAGATATCCGTTTCAGGGTAAAATATATCCTTTACTTTAATTATTTTATTTGGAATTTGGACATTTCCGCGGGTACTTTTTTTACTTTTTAGAAAGTAAAGTTCTTTTTCGAAAGATTACCCCTGTCTTTGTTTATGCTTCGGGTTGGAACAAATGACTCTAATTCGTCCACGCCTACGAATCAGTCGACATTTTGTACAAATTTTACGAACAGAAGCTCTTATTTTCATATTTCCGTATTCCTTTCTTAAACTATGAATCTAATCTTTGGAAAAAATAAGTCTCTTCGCTTGAATTTTGGAACTTTGAATTTATTACCCTAGAAAAAAAAAGAAAAACCTAATTCTTTGAATCTTTGGTATCCTTCAAATCTTCGGTATCCTTCAAATCTTCGGTATCCTTCGAGTCTTCGGTACGCTTCGAATCCTTATGGGGAAGTCTATAAATTATACGTCCCTTGCTTGAATCATAACGACTTACTTCAATTTTGACCCTATCCCCCATCAGTATTCGTATAGAACTAGACCGGATCTTTCCTGAAATATAGCCCAGAATGATGGTGTCATTCTCTAGGCGAACGCGGAACATTCCGTTGGGTAGGGCTTCCGTAACTAAACCTTCGAAAGTGACTTTTGCTTCTCTCGGGTTTTTTTTTTCTCTCCTATTTTTTTTTTCTGTCATATTTTTTTTTCTCCTATTTTTCTATTTTGATTTTCAAATAAAAAAAAACGTTGTATTTTTATTTGAAAAATAGGAAGTTCGAGATAGAATTCGGGTACTATAGGAGGGGCGATTACCATATATAACATAAGACTTCTCCCCCAATTCTGTTTAGTCGAGCTTCTCGATCTGTCATTATACCTCGAGAAGTAGAAAGAATAGCAATTCCCATTCCGCCCAAAACTTTAGGAATTCCTTGATAGTTGGCATAAATTCGTAAGCCGGGTCGGCTGATACGCTTTAAAAAGGTTCTAGTTCTATATATTCCTTTTCTAGTCTTTCTCTTTTGATGTCGCAAAGTTGAAACCAAGAAATATCTGTTACTTTCCTGATGTTTCCGAACACTTTCAATAAAACCCTCTCGTAGAAGTATTTTAACAATGTTTTCGGTAATATTTGTAGATACTACTCGAACTGTTCCTTTTTTATTCATGTCCGCGTTTCTTATAGAGGTTAGTAAATCAGCAATAGTGTCCTTGCCCATAAGACTCTAATTCTAGGTTCCTCCTAATTTTTCTATAATCAACATGTTTTCTTTTTTTTTTTATTTTGGATTTTAAAGCATATACGTGAAACACAATCTACTAATTTTTTCTTTGATCTATATCTTGCCTACTAGTATTTATAATACTTCAGGAGCTAATGAAACTATTTTAGTAAAATTCAACTCTCTCAATTCCTCGGCGATCGCGCCAAAAACTCGAGTTCCTTTTGGATTTCCTTTTTGATCAATGATAACCGCTGCATTGTCATCATAGCGTATTATTATACCGTCTTCGCATTTGAACTCTTTACATGTACGTACAATTACAGCTCGAATTACTTCGGATCTTTCTAGAGGCATTTGGGGCACTGCGTCTTTGATTACAGCAACAATAACATCACCAATACGAGCATATCGCTGATTACTAGCAGCTCCTATGACTCGAATACACATCAATTTTCGAGCTCCACTGTTATCTGCTACATTTAAAAGGGTCTGAGGTTGAATCATATTATTTTGATTTCAATTTGTTATTTCAATGCAAAAGGATGAAAGAAATATTGTCTTTCCAGAAAGAAAAACCTGGTTTTTTTATCTTCAATACTCCTTTTTTTGGGTTCTATATCTCTATCTCTAATCGAAGAAATTGACTTCGTATGGGCATTTTACTGGCAGCTATGGAGATAGCTGCTCTAGCTACAGTTTCGGATACTCCGCCCATTTCATAAAGTATTCGACCTGGTTTAACAACGGCTACCCAATATTCGGGGGATCCCTTTCCTGAGCCCATACGTGTTTCCGTGGGTCTTAGTGTAACCGGTTTGTCGGGAAATATACGTACCCATAGTTTTCCACCACGACGTGCATATCGTGTCATTGCTCTTCGTCCTGCTTCTATCTGTCTCGACGTGATCCAAGCGGGTTCAAGTGCTTGAAGAGCATATCTACCAAAACAAATACGATTGCCTCGGCAGGATTTTCCCTTCATTCTTCCTCTATGTTGTTTACGAAATCTGGTTCTTTTGGGGTTATAGTCGATGGTTCTTTCTTAGTTCCATCTCTACTGCAAAACTGGACATGAGAGTTTCTTCTCATCCAGCTCCTCGCGAATGAAATGAGAAAGCGTGCAAATTTCTCTAATTCCATAATATTCCAAAATATTATGGATAGATGCACATTAATAGATAATAGAAAAAGTTAGGGTTTTTTTAATATTGAATATTGAATTTGTTAAAATAGATAAATATATAGTCAAGAAAGAAGATCTAGAATATATCTAGATGTGTGTGTCTATTTATCTATATTCTATATTTATGGATAATGTAATCTTTCTTAACAAAAAATCTCCTTATTTTTACTCTTATTGAATCGCGGTAAAGTATTCTAATTCAATAAATATTTCGCGGGCGAATATTTACTCTTTCCTGTCTTATTTGTTAATTTATATTATAACCTTACCAAATAAGGCAATTTTTTTGGTTTGTTCCGCCATCCCACCCAATGAAGTATTAGGATTCTTTTCAATAAAATCCTATGCAGTCATAGGTTCTGTCGTTCCCACTACTTCTCCTTTAATGGTTAGGTCTGAATCCCACAATGGAGCTTCCAAAAAATTTCTTTCCGAGTCAATTTTCTCAGTTTTATTAACCCGGGCCGCTCTTTATTATTGTTTTAAATTTGTATTTCTTGTTTCAAGTTACGATTTCGAATTCTCTGTTATTTTTATTATATTGATGCTTTATCACATTGCCTTTTATGATGTAACTCATAGACCATACATATTGGAATCCTATATCTTTCTTATTCCTATTCTTTCCTTCTATCATCCCTCCTTTTATCCACATCCCTTTAGTTTTGCTTCACAACCTAGAATCCATTTTCTTTTTTAGAGAAAAAATTGCAGTTGCTACAACTATATGATAGATCTACTCATTTATGATAGATGTATCATATAGTGACTGTTTCTTAGTTAGGATCTCGACAATACGAAGCAATAGGTTGGTTATTAGTTAATTTTCTATAATTACTAAGTTTTTTTCTTTTTCTATTTATAGTAGGGTTCAGTCAATTTTTTTGAATCTCCATTTTCGACTCTAAAGAAAAAACTAACGAGTCACACACTAAGCATAGCAATTATATTAAAAGATTTATCAATTTTCATTAAATCTTATAGAAAGAGGTAGAATTTCTTCTTCTTTTTCAGGGATTTCAGGAAAAATAAGGCTCTTGTCATTTTTTATTCTATCACTGAACAGAATGGGAAGACAAGGCTAGTTATTCTTCGTCTACGAATATCCAAATTTTTACACCTAATACTCCATAGATAGTTCGAATTGGATAGCAGCAATAATCAATTTTAGCGCGAATTGTTTGGAGGGGAAGTCTACCCTTTTTGATGCATTCGGCACGTGCAATTTCTTTCCCTGCGAGACGACCTGCAATTTTGACTTTTACTCCCCTTATATCTGCTTTTTTAGTTAATTCAATGGCTTTTTTCATTGCCTTTCGGAATGAAACTCTATTTTTTAATTGGAAAGCTATATATTCTGCAAGAATGTTAGGTTGTCTATAAGGTTCTTTAACTTTTTCAATAGCAATATTAAGTCTCTGGTTTACAGAATTAACTTCCTTTTGTAGATCTTTCTCTAATTCTTCGATTGCTCCTTTTTTCTTTAATAAATTGGGGAATCCAATATGGATTATGACGTGGATCGTATCGATTTCTTTTTGAATTTCTATATGTGTAATTACTTCGGAACTTGAGCCTGAGTCCATTTTTCTATTATGTGTAATTACTTCGGAACTTGAGTCTGATTCTATTTTTCTATTCGAGCCTTTTTTCCTATTCTTTTGTATATAGTTCTTGATACAATTCCGTATTTTTTTATCTTCCTGTAGACCTTCAGAATAATTTTTTGGTTGTGCGAACCAAAAGGAATGGTGATTTTGGGTTGTACCAAGTCTGAAACCGAGTGGATTTATTTTTTGTCCCATATTTTTCTATTCTATTTTTTTTTTACTGGGAATCGAAATCTTAGATGGATCTAAAGATTATTTAGATTTCTTTACTATATTTAGTACAATTGTTATATGACACATGGTTTTTTTTATGGGAGAACTACGTCCTCGAGCTCGAGGTCTGAATTTTTTCATAATAGTACTCCTACTGACTTCGGCTTTAGTGATGAATAAATTCGCTTTGTCGAAATCCCTATAATGAGTAGCATTTGCTGCTGCCGAATAAACCAACTTTAGGATGGGATAAGATGCTTGATAAGGCATGAGGTTCAGTATCATAACAGTTTCTTCGTAGTAACGCCAGCGAATCTCATCAAGAACTCTTTGTGCTTTGAAAACAGACATATGGATGCGTTTTTGTGCTTTGAAAACCCGTTCGAACTTAAGTAGACGATCGGTTGGAACTTTCCTTGCGAGTTTCCTTAGCCCACTCTTCTTCTTCTTTATTCTAGGGGTATACTTTACCAGTTTGAAACTTGTCATAAATAAGGTTATTCCCCGCCTACCTTTGTTTGTTTTTTTTTTATTTTGAATCTTTCTATTCTGAATTCAGTTAACGACGAGATTTAGTATCTTTTCTTGCACTTTCATAACTCGTGAAATGCCGAGTAGGCACGAATTCCCCCAATTTGCGACCTACCATAGGATTTGTTATGTAAATAGGTATATGTTCCTTTCCATTATGAATCGCGATTGTATGGCCAACCATTGCGGGTAGAATGCTAGATGCCCGGGACCACGTTACTATTGTTTCTTTCTCCTCCTTCATATTGACCTTTTCGATTTTTGCCAATAAATGATGAGCTACAAAAGGATTCGTTTTTTTTCGTGTCACAGCTGATTACTCCTTTTTCCATTTTAAAGAGTGGCATTCTATGTCCAATATCTCGATCGAAGTATGGAGGTCAGAATAAATAGAATAATGATGAATGGAACAAAGAGAAAAATCCTTTAGCTGGATAAGGGGCGGATGTAGCCAAGTGGATCAAGGCAGTGGATTGTGAATCCACCATGCGCGGGTTCAATTCCCGTCGTTCGCCCATCGCATTATTGCAAATTCCAAAAATGCAATTTTCCATATTCCTAGTTACGTATTTACTTACGGCGACGAAGAATAAAACTATCACTATATTTTTTCCTTTTCCTAGTTCTTCTTCCAAGCGCAGGATAACCCCAAGGGGTTGTGGGTTTTTTTCTACCAATGGGGGCTTTCCCTTCACCGCCCCCATGGGGGTGGTCCACAGGGTTCATAACTACCCCTCTTACTACGGGGCGTTTACCTAGCCAACACTTAGATCCGGCTCTACCCAAACTTTTTTGGTTCACCCCAACATTACCCACTTGTCCGACTGTTGCTAAGCAATTTTGGGATACCAAACGGACCTCCCCAGATGGTAATCTTAAAGTGGCCGATTTACCCTCTTTTGCAATCAGTTTCGCTACAGCACCTGCTGCTCTAGCTAATTGCCCACCCCTTCCACGTGTGATTTCTATGTTATGTATGGCCGTGCCTAAGGGCATATCGGTTGAAGTAGATTCTTCTTTTCTCTCAAAAAACCCCTTCCCAAACTGTACAAGCTTCTTCCAAAGCATACAGCTTTCTAGATGTATATGACGATCTCTAGACAGATGGATCTTATATGAATCGTATGATGAAGTACCACATGAGTGGATATATAGGAAAGGAATCCAAATCTGCCGAATCGCTCATGTTATGATCTTCTACATCCTAGGTCTCCGCGTTCCGTCATCTGGCTTATGTTCTTCATGTAGCATTCAGATCGAATGACTCTATGAAATTACGTCGATACTTCCACATATTATGGGTAACGTAGGAGACATCCCTATTTTCCCCGGGGGGTCTTAATTACCACTGCTTAGCTTTCAATTCGCCTCTGACCATCAAATTAAATGTGAATAACCCGTCCTCCTCTCTTTGAAACAAGGGGCGCTTCCGGTTCTGTGCGTGCTTCAAACAATTTTGTCTTCTCCATATTACCATATCTCTAGAGTCAATAATTTTCTATGAGGAACTACTGAACTCAATCACTTGCTGCCGTTACTCAACAGTTTTCTGTTGAGGTCTATCCCGTAGAGGTAGTCAAATTGGATCAGTGATCGATTTCTAGGTTTCGTCGTAAACCTAATTGGTTACTTCCAATTACGTAAATCAATAGTTCAAACCGCACTCAAAGGTAGGGCATTTCCCATTGATATAGGAACTTTTGTACCAGAAACAATAGTATCTCCAATTATAGCCCCTCTGGGATGTAAAATATATCTCTTCTCACCATCCCCATAGTGTATGAGACAAATGTATGCATTTCGATTAGGGTCGTATTCTATGGTTACGATTCTACCAGATATGTCTTTTTGATTCCGTCGAAAATCGATTTTACGGTATAGGCGCTTATGACCTCCCCCTCTATGCCTTGCGGTAATGATTCCTCTGGAATTACGACCTTTACCACAACGGTGCCGTCCATGGATCAAATTATTTCGTGGATTGGATTTCACTTGCCTGTCTACGGTTCCCTTGCGTGTGCTCGGGATAGGTGTTTTGTATAAATGTTTCGCCGTATTATTAAGTATTCTCCTTTAGTTTTTTTCTCTATCTAGAAGTGGAATAGAATAACCCGGTTGAAGGGTAATGATCATACGTCTGTAATGCATTGTATGTCCCAGAATAGGTCCCATTCTTCTACCCTTTCTGGGTAGTCGATGGCTATTCACAGCTACTACCTTAACACCAAAGAAGAGTTCGACCCAATGCTTTATTTCTGTCTTAGTGAATCCCGATTCGACATTAAAAGTATATTGATTCTTTCCCAATAAACGAAGACTTTTTTCTGTAAATACTGCGTATTTGATTCCATCCATAAATCGACTTTCCCTCCTATGCTCTGAGTTCCAGTATCGATAAGAATTCGAGTTCTTATTGTTCTTATGTTATGGTATGAATATACCATACCAATTCGTTATGTATGGATGATGGATGAGATTCCATGGATAGAGAGCCAGTTCCAATAGACTTATGGAACGTTCCCGTTCGCGTGCATCCAGCAGGAATTGAACCCGCAAATTTACCAATTATGAGTTGGGCGCTTTAACCATTCAGCCATGGATGCTTAACAGGGATCATCGTACATCGTAAATAACCAATTTTCATATAGAAAGACATATCATAGAAAAATGAAATCGAAAATATTCGGAGATGGCAAATATTCGGAGATGACTATGAAAACACCTCTCTGGATCCTCGAATTGAAAGAGAGATTGAGAGGGATCAAGAATCCTAATTCTCGCTATTTGGAATGGATCCAATTCTATTGAGTCTGACTCATAGTGATCATTTCTCTTTAGCAAAGAATGACCTTGGTTATCAAAGGATTGAACAACCGGGATCCATTTACTTATGATACCTAGTTGACATTGATAACAAGGATCTAATGAATTATGAGTTTAATAGATCCTCTTTAGCAGAAAGACGTATATTCCTTGCTCATTATCAGACAATCACTTATTCCCAAACCTCGTGTGGGGCTAATCGTTTTCATTTACCATCTCATGGAAAACCCTTTTCGTTCCGCTTAGCCCTATCGGGTATTTTAGTGATAGGTTCTATAGGAACTGGACGATCCTATTTGGTCAAATACCTAACGAAAAATTCCTATTTTCCTTTCATTAAGGTACGAGGGCTTCTTATTCCACAAGAACGAAAGCACCTTTTCATTCTTTCATATACTAGGGGTTTTTACTTGGAAAAGACAATGTTCCATACTAAAGGATTCGGGTCCATAACCACGAGTTCCAGTGCACTAGATCTTGTAGCACTTAGCAACGAGGCCCTATCCATTAGTATTCCACATAAGAAATCCATTATAGAAACTAATACAATTAGATTAGCTCTTCATAGACAAACTTGGGGTTTGCGAGCCAAGGTAAGACCGGCTCGGGATCATGGGACCCTTTTCTATCAGATAGGAGGGGCTCTTGTACAAAATAGACTTCTAAGTAATAACCCCATAGAATCTATCTATATAAAGAGGCAATCGTGTCAGGAAGCGGGTTTTTCTTTGGCCAAAGGGTACTTCGAACTTGGAACGAGCATGAAGAGATTAACGAGACTTCTTTCTCTTTTGAGTTTTTCTGGCGGACCGGTCGCGCAAGATCTTTGGTCTTCCCCCGGAACCGATGAAAAAAAGTGGGTCGCTTCTTATGGACTCGCTCAGAATGATTCTTCTCTATCTATAGTTCATGGCCTATTAGAAGTAGAAGGTGCTCTGGTGCAATCCTTACCGACAGAAAAAGATTGCAGTCAGGTTGATAATAATTGAGTGCCATTACTTCGTCGGTCCGAACCAAGGAATCCGTTAGAAATGTTTTGAAATGGATATTGTTCTCTCTTTGATCAGGGATTGCTATATGAAAAGAAGTGGAGTTTGAAAAAGGGAACGGAATGGTCAAACCGGAACTGCTAGAGGAACGAATTTTCAATAGCATAACTTGGGCTCCTAGAATATGGCGCCCTTGGGACAATCTATTTGATTGCAGGGTTTTGTTCCGAAGCAAAGATATCCGCGGAGGCCGGTTCGTTCGTCCTATTCTGATATTCAGGACCAAGAGGTACTGGATTCTCTTTCGGATAGGCCCTGAAAGGAGAAGAAAGGCTGAAATGCCAACGGATCTCTGTCTATTCTCTAATTCACCCGATCCGATAGTACCCGTTTTTGGAACGTCCAGTGCCAAAGTCACTGAATGGGTAAGTCACCAATCCAATCCCTTTGACAAATCGGGTGTCATATTAGATATCATATTCTATATATATAGAAATATCATAGAATAGACATATAGAATTTTTGGTCGGGAAATTCGAATGAATCATTGAGTGAAAAAGGAGCAAAGAATGACAAAAGACGAGACTCTACTAGTCTTCACTCTTGTGGTTTCCTCGGTTTCTGTTTTCTTATTCGGGATCTTGCTTTTCATGGTTC